TATATAGTATGATACGAATTTATAACACTATATATTAACACATATTTAAATCGTTAATGCTGTCGATCGAGCCTTGCCTGTTTTAGGGGTTTAGCAGGAATAACTTGGACTCTTCGACTATGGGGGTAGGGGGGTTTACCGCGCGCGAGGCAGAGGGGGAAATCTTAGGTAAGTATGTGGATCAATAGATCAGACATGTACTAGCGGAATAATATGCGAGTTATAAAATGATATGTCATTATAAAATAACATTAATTTGTTTCTTGCTATATGGTAGGACTACCTTATATATTACTGGTAAAACCACTGGAGATGTAATGTGAAATCAGCCGAAAAAAAAAAGAATACCATATGGCGAGGTGGATGTTTACATGCGGGGTGCTTGCTAATGAAGCACTCCACCATTAACTTATGCCGGGACAGTTAATTTTATGGGGGATTAAAATTTTATGGCCCTGAAATAGGAACCAGATGCCAGGAATAGTGCAAGTAGTGCTACCCCCACAATTTATGTCCTTGACCCTATCAAGGATATTGTATCTTAAGGTATCAACTGATGATGATTTCTTACTGCCCCAGGGCTGATAGGTAATATTAGAGGGAATACACCTTTTAATGTAGCGGAAATGTGGAATATTAATAACGTTTTAGGTGCATAAGAGAGCTACTCATATAGTTTGATGTTGGAGGTCCTGTAAATGGATATGTTAATTTATCATTAATGTACTAAGTAGGAATGTTTTAGTTAATTTAATGTCAGTCTTGTTCAATGTATTATAACATGATGTAAAATAATACATAATATGTACTAATACATGGTGTTGAGTTATGCATATTATGTACCAGTACATAGAGCATTTAATTTAGTCGAACATTTGTTGTTTTCAGAAAATAGTTTAGTTGAGAATCCTAGCTTTGGGAGTTAGGGGTGGGAGTTAAAATCTCTCTTTTCTGGCACTAGGGAGGATTTTAACCTTCGATCTCCGGATTACAAGACCGGTGCTATGGTACTAAGCTACTAGGGCAGTTGAAGTTTAGTAGCTTGTTTTCTAGTCATCCCGCTAATGGGTATAGGATTAGAAATAATGAGAAGTAAAGTAAGGAAGCGATTTGACCAATGATAATGAATGGATGTTCTACGGGTATGCCTCCAATTCAAGTTAGGATAAATACGTCTGCAACTAGTGTTCAAAATAGTAGTTGTGTTAGGGGGCGAAATGTGGTGCCTTGTTGTTTGGACGTGTGTAGTAGGGGGACTACCATCAATACTAGGATTGAAGATAGTAGGGCTAATACTCCTCCTAATTTGTTAGGGATGGATCGTAAAATTGCGTAGGCAAATAAGAAGTATCATTCTGGTTTAATATGAGGGGGAGTGACTAATGGGTTGGCGGGAGTGAAATTATCTGGATCTCCTAATAGGTTGGGTGAAAATAGTGCTAGAGAGGCTAGAGCTGTAATTAGTACAATGAACCCTAATACATCTTTATAGGAGAAGTAGGGGTGGAATGAAATTTTGTCTGCGTCGGAGTTAAGTCCGATTGGGTTATTTGAGCCAGTCTCATGTAAGAACAGAGCGTGTAGAACGGTGGCTGCAATGATTGCGAATGGGAGCAGGAAGTGGAATGCGAAGAATCGGGTCAGGGTTGCATTATCTACAGAGAAGCCCCCTCAAATTCATTGTACTAGAGCATTTCCTATGTAGGGGATAGCTGATAGTAGATTTGTAATCACGGTAGCACCTCAGAAGGATATTTGGCCTCATGGTAGGACATAACCAACAAATGCGGTTATTATTACTAGTAATAGTAAAATTACTCCAATATTTCAGGTTTCTTTATAAAGGTATGATCCGTAGTATAAACCCCGCCCAATATGTAGGTAAATACAGATGAAAAAGAAGGAGGCACCATTTGCATGCAGGTTTCGGATGACCCAGCCATAGTTTACATCTCGACAGATGTGGGCTACAGATGAGAAGGCGGTTGAGATGTCGGAGGTGTAATGCATTGCTAGGAATAGCCCGGTTAAAATTTGTGCTATTAGACAAAGTAGCAGGAGAGAACCAAAATTTCATCAGACAGAAATATTGGATGGGGCAGGTAGATCGATAAGGGCGTCATTAATGATTTTAAGCAGGGGATGTGCTTTTCGGGTGACCATTAAAGGTTCTTATAGTTGAATTACAACGATGGTTTTTCAAGTCATTGATCCTGGTTAAAATCCTGGTGAGAATTATGATATATTTTTTTGATTTGCTTTTGTTAAGTTTAGTAGTGGGATTGGTTGGGGTTGCTTCTAATCCTGCACCATATTTTGCAGCATTAGGATTAGCTGTGGCGGCCGGGGTCGGGTGTGGTGTATTAATTGGTCATGGCGGGTCGTTAATTGGTTTGATGCTGTTTTTAATTTATTTGGGTGGAATATTGGTAGTTTTTGCATACTCTGCGGCGTTGGCGGCGGAGCCCTTTCCTGAGACGTGAGGGGTTGGGTCGGTTAAGGTGTATGTTTTGATGTACTTATTAGGGGTTGGGGTAGGGTTTTGGTGGTTTTGGGCTGGGTATGGGGGTTATTGGGTTGTGGTGGATGAGTTTAAGGAGTTTTTTATGGTTCGTGGGGATGTGGGAGGGGTTTCTTTTATGTACTCTGTTGGTGGGGGAATATTAGTTGTATGTGCTTGGGTTTTATTATTATGTCTTTTTGTAGTACTGGAATTAACTCGAGGTCTTAATCGTGGGGCGCTTCGGGCTGTTTAAACGGTAGCTAATAGGGTTGTGGCTAAGGCTGTAGAAATTAGGTATAATGTTAGGTATATTTTAATAATGTTGGTGTTGGTGCTGTCAAGTAATGTTGAGAGGTGTTGGTATAAAGGGTGAATACCTTTAGGCCCGATTTCTAATCATTGGCGGTCAATTTTGGTGGCTTGTTTTCCTAATGTTAAGTTAATTTTAGGGATAAGGCGGTGGATGATGTGTGGAAAGAATCCTAGTATATTAGAGAAGTTGTGTGCTGACAGAGTAGGGGTAATTTTGATCTGTTTTGATGTAATACTGGTTAGGGCTAGTGCAATAATAACCCCTAAGATTGTAACGATGAGTGCAGCTAGTTTTAGGGTGGGGGTTATAGTTATGGTAGGAGTTTTCATTGGTAAAAAATTTGAGGTGATGATAAGGCCTGCAATGATGCTGCCTCAGGCTAGACGCTCAATGGGTGCAATTACCGCTTTGTGGTTTTCATTAATAGGAGTTAGGGTTAAAAATCGAGGGGAGCCTATGGTTACGAAGAAGATAACCCGTAGGCTATATACAGCTGTAAAGGATGTAGCAATTAGTGTTAGGGTTAGGGCTCAGGTGTTTAAGTATGAGGTATTTAGGGCTTCGATAATTGCGTCTTTTGAGAAGAATCCTGCTAGGAATGGGGTACCAGTGAGTGCAAGGCTACCAATGATAAGGCATGAGGAGGTAAATGGTATAAGCTTGTGTAGCCCTCCCATTTTTCGGATATCTTGTTCATCGTTTAGGCTGTGGATGATTGAGCCGGAGCAAAGGAATAGTATGGCTTTAAAGAAAGCGTGGGTGCAGATATGTAGGAAGGCTAGTTGGGGTTGATTTAGTCCAATAGTGACTATTATTAATCCTAGTTGACTTGAAGTTGAGAATGCTACGATTTTTTTAATGTCGTTTTGTGTAAGGGCACAGGTAGCGGTAAATAAGGTTGTTAATGCCCCTAAACATAGACAGGTAGTTAAAATTACTTGATTATTTTCTATTAAAGGGTGGAGTCGGATTAGTAGGAAGATACCTGCAACGACCATAGTACTTGAGTGTAGTAGGGCAGATACTGGGGTAGGGCCTTCTATTGCTGAAGGTAGTCACGGGTGTAGTCCAAATTGGGCAGATTTCCCAGTGGCTGCTAATACGATTCCTATTAGTGGAAGGGTTATGTCTATATCTTTGGCTAGTAGAAAGATTTGAGGTAGTTCTCATGAGTTAAGGTTTATTGCGATTCAGGCGATAGCTAAGATTAGTCCAATATCCCCTACTCGATTATATAGTACTGCTTGCAGGGCTGCTGTGTTGGCATCGGCTCGTCCGTGTCATCAGCCAATTAGCAAGAATGATATAATTCCGACCCCCTCTCACCCAATGAATAGTTGAAATAGGTTGTTGGCGGTGACTAGAATAATTATAGCTACCAGGAACAGTAATAGGTATTTGAAAAATCGGTTTATGTGGGGGTCAGAGTGTATGTATCATGATGCAAACTCTAAAATAGATCAGGTAACATATAGGGCAATGGGTGTAAATACTAGTGAATAGTGGTCAAATTTAAAGCTGATGTTAATGTCAAAATTTGTAATATTTATTCATTGTCATGTCGTGATAATAGTCTCTATTCCTTGATCTAAAAAAATCAGTAGTGGGATAATATTAATGAAAAATGCAGTGCTTACAGCAGCCTTAACATGCTTTGTGGCTCAGTTTTGGTCTAGTGGTTTTGGACTGAGGGTTATTATTAGGGGTAATAGGAGAATTGTTAGGGTGAGTAGAAGGGAGGTGGTTGCAATAGTGTCTAGCATAGCTGCTACTTGGAGTTGCACCAAGAGTTTTTGGTTCCTAAGACCAATGGATGGACTATTATCCTTTAGAAGCGGGCTGAATGAGCCGCGGAATTTAACTGCGGGGGTAAAGGATTAGCAGACCTTACTGCCGTCAGGCCTCTTTCGGTGGACAAGGGGAGTTAAACCCCTGTTTTTAAAATCACAATCTAATGTTTTATGTTAAACTATGTCTACAATACCATCATCCTCATATGATTTCAGGTTTTAAGATGAGAAGTATTACTGGGAGAAGGTGGAGTGTTATTAGTAGATGTTCTCGTGTGTGGAAGGGTTGCAGGTTAATAATATGTTGTGGGACTGGGCCCCGTTGTGTTATTAAGAATAGGTATAGAGAATAAGCAGCGGTAATAAGGGTACCTGCTCCTGTTATTATAAGTGTTCAGGGGGATCAATTAAATATAGCTGTAATAATTATAAGTTCTCCTATTAAGTTTGGTAGTGGGGGTAGTGCTAAGTTTGCTAAGTTTGAAATAAATCATCATACAGCTGTAAGGGGGAAAATGATTTGTATGCCTCGGGCTAGCATTATGGTTCGGCTGTGGGTTCGTTCATATGTGGTGTTGGCTAGACAGAACAGGGCGGAGGAGACTAAGCCGTGGGCGATCATAAGTACTAGGGCTCCGGTAAAGCCTCATGGAGTTTGGATTAAAATGCCTCCAGCTACTAACCCTATGTGGCTAACAGATGAGTAAGCGATTAATGATTTTAGGTCTGTTTGTCGTAGGCAAATTGAGCCTGTTATAATAACACCTCATAGGGCTAGTGCAATAATAGGGTAGGCTAAGTCTTTTGATAGAGGATCTAGCATAACTATTATTCGTATTATACCATAGCCGCCTAATTTTAATAAGACTGCAGCTAGAACTATGGATCCAGCTACAGGGGCTTCTACATGGGCTTTAGGTAATCAAAGGTGGACTCCATATAGCGGTATTTTTACTAGGAAGGCTACTAGACAGGCTGCTCATCAGATTTTATCACCTCAGGTGCTAAGGGCTATGGGTTGTGTATATTGAATAATTAGTATTGATAGGGTACCTGCACTGTGGTGTAGAAGTAGAAGGGCCACTAAAAGTGGTAAAGATCCAGCTAGTGTGTAGAATAGGAAGTATGTGCCAGCATTTAATCGTTCGGCTTGGTTTCCTCATCGAGTGATGATGATAAGGGTGGGGATTAGGGTTGCTTCAAATATTACATAAAATATAATGATTTCGGTAGCACTGAATGCCATAATTAGGAAAGCTTGTAGTGACACCAGTAGAGTTATATAGCTTCGTTGTCGACTAATGGGTTCTACTTTAATATGGTTTTGGCTGGCCAAAATTATAAGGGGTAGAAGTCAGCAGGTTAAAACTAATAGGGGGGTTGATAAGGGGTCCGTGGCTATATAAGAATTGGATGTAGATCAGCTGGTTTCTAAAGGTATCTTGATTCAAGCAAGGCTAAGTATAGCAATAATTAAGCTTTGCATGGTTGTAAAAGTTCATAGTCACTTGGGTGTTGAAAGTCAGATTGTTGGGAATAGCATAATGGTTGGGATTAGGATTTTTAACATTGTAGGAGGTTTAGGGCTTGAAGGTGGTCTGTCCCATGGGTTCGAGCTGTAGCGACTAGTAAGGCCAGACCTGCACTAGCTTCGCAGGCTGAGAAGGCTAGTAATAGAATAGGGCTTGCAGAGAAGGCAGTTGACTCTAGTTGAAGTGTTCATAGAGCAAGGGCAATAAATAGGGATAGTATTATACCTTCCAGACATAGTAAAGCTGATATAAGGTGAGAGCGGTGGAAGGCTAGACCTGTGAGGCCTAGTGTAAATGCCGAGGTAAAGCTGAGGTACACGGGTGTCATAAGGGGATTACGGACTTAAACCGTAATTTTCTGAGCCGAAATCAGAGGTCTTGTGTTGGACTAACCCCCTATTCAGCTCATTCTAGGCCTCCTTGTAGTCATTCATAAATAAGTCCTAATGTCAGCAGTACTAGAACAGTTGCAGTTCATATTAGTGTGTAGGTGGGATCTGGAAGTTGGTTACCCCAGGGTAGAGGTAGTAGTAGTGCAATTTCTAGGTCAAATAGGAGAAATAGAATAGCAACCAGAAAAAATCGTAAGGAGAATGGGAGTCGTGCTGATCCTAGGGGGTCGAATCCGCATTCATAGGGGGATAGTTTTTCTGTGTCAGGGCTTATCTGTGGTAGTCAGAATGATACAATGGCTAGGATTATTGATAAGGCGGCTGAGATAATTAGTATTATTAAGACTAAGTTCATTATCTTTCCTTGGATTTTAACCAAGACCAGGTGATTGGAAGTCACTCGTACTAGCTTTAATACTAGAAAGATATGAGCCTCATCAGTAAATAGAGACATATAGGAATAGTCATACAACATCTACGAAGTGTCAGTATCAGGCGGCTGCTTCAAATCCGAAGTGGTGTTCTGATGTAAAATGGTATTGGATTTGTCGTAGGAGGCAGATAGCGAGGAAGGTTGACCCAATAATAACATGTAATCCGTGGAAGCCTGTTGCTACGAAGAAGGTTGAGCCGTATACACCGTCTGCGATAGTAAATGGGGCTTCGTAGTATTCTACGGCTTGAAGAGCAGTGAAGTAGAATCCTAGAAGGATTGTTAGAGTTAGGGATTGAATTGCTTGTTTACGTTCCCCTTCTATAAGGCTGTGGTGGGCTCATGTAACTGTGACACCTGATGCTAGAAGAACTGCGGTGTTAAGGAGGGGGACTTCAAATGGGTCTAGGGTTGTAATCCCTGTTGGAGGTCAACATCCTCCAAGTTTTGGTGTAGGAGCTAAGCTGGAGTGGTAGAAAGCTCAGAAGAATCCTAGGAAGAAGAATACTTTTGAGGTAATAAATAGGATTATTCCGTAGCGTAGTCCTTTTTGTACCGGGGGTGTGTGGTGACCTTGAAAAGTACCTTTTCGTACGATGTCTTGTCATCATTGACACATTGTTAAAATTAATAGAACTAGGCCTAAGGCCMTTAGTGTTGTAGAGTGAAAATGGAATCAGATTGCTAATCCYGACGTTGTTAAGAGAGCAGCTACTGCACCGGTTAGGGGCCATGGGCTTGGATCTACCATATGATATGCATGTGCTTGGTGGGCCATTATACGTTTTCTTGTAAATATAGGCTTAGTAGTAGAACGAATACATATGCTTGAATAATAGCGACTGCAACTTCTAGTAGTGTTAATATTACTAGTAGGGCGGCGGTAAGAGTTGCAACTGTGGTTATTATTGGCAGTAGTGTAATGGTTGCTGTAGAGATTAATTGAATTAGCAGGTGGCCCGCTGTTAAATTAGCGGTTAATCGTACTCCAAGGGCTAAAGGTCGAATAAATAGGCTAATTGTTTCGATAATAATTAGAATGGGAATTAAAGGGGTGGGAGTTCCTTCTGGTAGTAGGTGTCCTAGTGCTGCTGTTGGTTGATTTCGTAGGCCAATAATTACAGTTGCTAGTCATAACGGAACGGCTAGGCCCATGTTTAGAGATAGTTGGGTTGTAGGGGTAAATGTATAGGGTAATAGTCCTAAGATGTTTAGTGTAAGGATGAAGATTATTAAGGAGGCCAGGATTATAGCTCATTTATGCCCTCCCTTATTTAATGGTATAAGTAGTTGATGTGTGAAGGATTTAATGAATCAGCTTTGAAGGGAGATAAGTCGGTTATTTTGATATCGGTTAGTTGGAGTGGGGATTAGAATTCATGGTAGTGTAAGTGCAATTGCAATTAGGGGAATACCTAAGTGTGTGGGGCTTATAAATTGATCAAATAGGTTTAGTGCCATGGTCAGTTTCAGGTGTCTGATTTAAGTTTTTCAGCGCTTAGTACTTCTACTTCATTTGTGAATGTGTGGTTTAATACTTTGTTGGGGATTACTGTTAGGAAGATTAATCATGAGAAGACAAGGATTGCAAATCATGGGGCGGGGTTTAATTGTGGCATGTCACTAGAGGTGGTTGGGAGCCACCAGTCTTTAGCTTAAAAGGCTAACGCTAGTCCCTATTTAGCTTTCTAGTGAGGCGTCTTCAAGTATAAGTGAGGATCAGTTTTCAAAGTGTTCTAGAGGTACAGCCTCTACTACAATAGGTATAAAGCTGTGATTAGCCCCGCAGATTTCTGAACATTGTCCATAGAATACTCCTGGTCGAGAGGCAATAAAGGATGTTTGGTTTAGTCGTCCTGGGACTGCATCTATTTTGACTCCTAATGCTGGCACAGCTCAAGAGTGTAGTACATCTTCAGCTGAAACTAGTACTCGAACTGGTGATTCCATTGGAATTACTATTCGGTGATCTGTTTCTAACAACCGGAATTGTCCAGGTATTAAATCTTGTGTTGGGAGTATATAGGAGTCGAAGGCTAAATTTTCGTAATCAGTATATTCGTAGCTTCAGTATCATTGATGGCCTATGGCTTTTACGGTTAAATGGGGGTCGTTGACTTCATCTATAAGATACAGAATTCGTAGGGAGGGGAGGGCAATCAGAATAAGAATTACTGCTGGTAAAATAGTTCATACAATTTCGATTTCTTGCGAGTCTAAGATGTATTTATTAGTGAGTTTGGTGGTAACTATTACAACAATAATATATAGTACTAAAGTGCTAATTAAGAAAACAATCATAAGGGCATGGTCATGGAAATGTAGAAGTTCTTCTATTACAGGGGAGGCTGCGTCTTGGAATCCTAGTTGAGATGGGTGTGCCATTAAAGCTTTGGGGCTTAAGATACGCAGGGTTTTAACCTACAATTTTGCCTTGACAAGGCGATGTAATACTCATTTTACTAGTATCTTATTAAAGAAGGTGGCAGAGTGGTTATGCGGCTGGCTTGAAACTAGCTTATGGGGGTTCGATTCCTTCCTTTCTCGTTAGTTTGTTTGTACTTGTACGAAGGCAGGTTCTTCAAATGTGTGGTAGGGTGGAGGACATCCGTGCAGTCATTCAACATTAGTGTGAGTTAGTTCTACGGAGAGTACTTCTCGTTTAGCAGTGAAGGCTTCCCATAGAATATATAGGAATATAATAACTGCTACTAGAGAGATTAGGGATCCGATTGATGAGATAATGTTTCATAATGAATAGGCATCTGGGTAGTCTGAGTAACGTCGGGGTATGCCTGCTAACCCTAGGAAATGCTGTGGGAAGAAGGTAAGGTTTACACCTACGAATATTGTACCGAAGTGAATTTTTGTTCATGTGTCGTGTATTGTGTAGCCTGTAAATAGCGGGAATCAGTGGACGAAGGCCCCCATAATAGCAAATACTGCTCCTATTGACAGGACATAGTGGAAGTGGGCTACTACATAATAGGTATCATGCAATACGATATCTAGGGATGAATTGGCCAGTACAATACCAGTTAATCCACCTACAGTAAATAGGAAAATAAAACCTAGAGCTCATAGCATTGGGGTTTCTCATTTGATAGAGCCTCCGTGCAGTGTTGCAAGTCAGCTAAATACTTTTACACCCGTAGGAATTGCGATAATTATTGTTGCAGATGTAAAGTATGCTCGTGTGTCTACATCTATTCCTACCGTGAACATGTGATGGGCTCATACGATGAAGCCTAGCAGGCCGATAGCCATTATGGCTCATACTATACCCATATACCCGAATGGTTCTTTTTTGCCTGCGTAGTAAGCTACGATGTGGGAAATTATGCCAAATCCAGGGAGAATCAAAATGTATACTTCTGGGTGACCAAAAAATCAGAAAAGGTGCTGGTATAGAATCGGGTCACCCCCTCCTGCTGGATCAAAGAATGTGGTGTTTAGATTTCGATCTGTTAGGAGTATTGTGATACCCGCAGCAAGTACTGGTAGCGATAGCAGTAGAAGTACTGCTGTAATTAGAACAGCTCAGACAAATAGTGGTGTTTGATATTGTGAGATTGCTGGGGGTTTCATATTAATAATAGTTGTAATGAAGTTAATGGCCCCTAAAATTGATGATACTCCTGCAAGATGTAGGGAGAAAATGGTTAGGTCTACAGAGGCTCCGGCATGTGCTAGGTTTCCAGCAAGGGGTGGATACACGGTTCATCCGGTTCCGGCCCCGGCTTCAACTCCAGAAGAGGCAAGAAGTAGTAGAAAGGATGGGGGTAGTAATCAGAAGCTTATGTTGTTCATTCGTGGAAATGCTATGTCGGGTGCCCCGATCATTAGGGGTACAAGTCAGTTGCCGAACCCTCCAATCATGATTGGTATTACTATAAAGAAGATTATAACAAAGGCGTGGGCGGTGACGATGACATTGTAGATTTGATCATCGCCCAGGAGAGCTCCAGGTTGGGCTAGCTCTGCTCGGATTAAAAGACTGAGGGCTGTGCCCACTATTCCGGCTCAGGCACCAAATACTAAATACAGGGTGCCAATATCTTTATGGTTGGTTGAGAAGAATCAGCGCGTGATTGTCACAGGTAGGGTGGCCGAGAGTTTAGGCGGTGGATTGTAGCTCCATAAACAAAGGTTCAAGTCCTTTTTCTACCAAGTCCCGTGGTGTATAACATTTCGGATTGCAAATCCGAAGAAGCTGGTCAATGGCCCGCCGGGGCTTTCCCCGCCTTTTTTAAGGGGGCGGGGGAAGTAGATGAATGCTCGCTGGCTTGACCGTCTAGCTGTTAACTAGGAATTTGTAGGATCGAGGCCTTCTCATCTAGGAAGGCTTTACCTTAATTAAAGTGTCTGATTTGCATTCAAAAAATGTGGGGTAAAGTCCTGCAAGTCTTATTCAGGGACTAGGAAATTTTCACTCCTGCTTAAAGCTTTGAAGGCTTTTGGTCTAATGTTATCCTAAGTCTCTAGTTTGTTAATGCCTGTGCCAGTGGGGTTAACGGTAGCAGTATTAAAGCAAAGGCTGTAAAGATGGCCAGTAAAGTGGTATTTTGTGTATTCTGTAAACGTCATGGGGTTGTGGCGTTGTTTGTGTTGGGTGAGATTGTCAAGGTTATGGAGTAACATAATCGTAGGTAAAAGTATAGACTTAATAGTGCACTTATGGCTATAATTGTGGCAGTTAGTGGAAGGTTTTGGGATGTTAATTCTTGTAAGATTAATCATTTTGGTATAAACCCAGTTAATGGTGGTAGTCCTCCTAGGGATAGTAGGGCTAGGGCAGCAGTAGCTGTAATAGCTGGTGTTTTAGATCATGATATTGCTAGTGTATTAATATTTGTTGTAGATATTGATTTAAAGGTTAGGAAGGTTGCGGCTGTTATGACAATATAAGTGAGTATGGCTAATATTGTTAGTTGCGGCTTGAATTGTGCAATTATAATTATTCAGCCTAGGTGTGCGATTGATGAGTATGCTATAATTTTACGTAGTTGTGTTTGATTAAGGCCTCCTCATCCCCCGATAATGACTGAGAGTAGTGCTAGGGCTGTAATTAATTGGGGTTGGGCTAGGGGGGTTATTTGAATAATTAATGCAAATGGTGCCAGTTTTTGTCATGTGGCTATGATTAGTCCGGTAGTTAAGTCTAGTCCCTGTATAACAGAGGGCATTCATAAATGTGTTGGGGCCAACCCTACTTTTAGTGCTAGTGCTATAGTAATTAGGGTAACTGCAACTGGATTTGATAGACATAAGATATTTCATTCTCCTGTAGTCCAGGCATTAATGGTGCTTGCAAATAGAATTGTGGCTGCGGCAGCGGCTTGAGCTAGGAAATATTTTGTAGTGGCTTCCACTGCTCGGGGGTGATGGTGTTGGGCTATTAATGGGAGAATTGCTAATGTATTGATTTCAAGGCCTATTCATGCTAGTAGTCAGTGGGATGTTATGAATGTTAGGGTTGTACCTAGGCCCAGGCTAAGTAGTAAAATTGTCAGAGTGTACGGGCTCATTGGTAAGAGAAGGATTTTAACCTACATTTTTGGGGTATGGGCCCAAAAGCTTTAATTAGCTGATCTTACTAGAAAGTGGTGTAATGGAAACACTTGGAGTTTTGATCTCCATAATATGGGTTCGAGTCCCTTTTTTCTAAGGGGTTGGGAGGATTTTAGCCTCCATAAGTCACTCTATCAAAGTGGTCCTTGGGCATTCAGGCACAGCCCCTGTTGTTATAGTTGTGGGGGAAGTCCACTTAGTGCGATGGGCAGAGAGGCATGTCATAGGATTAGGGCTAAAGTTATAGGTAGGAAGTTTTTTCATACTAAATGTATGAGTTGATCATATCGGAATCGTGGATAAGAGGCGCGTACTCAAAGAAATATTATAGAGAGTAGGGCAGCTTTTAGTATGATATTAATGGAGGTAATTTCTGGGATAGCAGGTGTGTGGGTAGCTCCTAAAAATAGGATTGTTGATAGTGTATTTATTAGTAGGATGTTAGCATATTCAGCCAGGAAGAATAGGGCGAAGGGTCCTCCGGCATATTCTACGTTGAAGCCTGATACTAGCTCAGATTCTCCTTCTGTTAGATCAAATGGGGCTCGATTTGTTTCTGCTAATGTAGAGATATATCATATGGCGGCTAATGGTCAGGCTGGTAGTAGTAATCAAGTTGTTTCTTGAGTAGTATTAAATATTTGAAGGGTGAATCCCCCTGTAAAGATAATGATAGATAACAGGATTAGTCCTAGACTAACTTCATAGGAGATGGTTTGTGCAACTGCTCGTAGTGCACCAATTAGTGCATACTTTGAATTGGAGGCTCAGCCTGATCCTAAGATTGAGTAGACAGCTAGGCTTGATAAGGCTAGAATAAATAATATGCCTAAATTTAGTTCTGTTAATGAATAGGGTGAAGGTATTGGTACCCATAGGAGTAGTGCTAGTGTTAGGGCTAGTATTGGGGTAGCGAGAAATAGAAATGGGGATGAGGTGGATGGGCGGATTGGTTCTTTGATAAATAGTTTAACCCCATCTGCAATTGGCTGTAGGAGGCCGTAGGGTCCAACTACATTTGGACCTTTTCGTAGTTGTATATATCCTAAGACTTTTCGTTCGATAAGTGTAAGAAAAGCTACTGCAAGCAATACTGGTACGATATAGGTTAAGGGGCTAATTAAGTAGGTAATTAGTAGGACCGTCATGATTAAGAGGAGGATTTGAACCTCCGGCAGAAAGGGCTTAGGCCTTTTGCAATTACCGGGCTCTGCCATCTTAATAATCTTATCTTGATGTGGGTTTATGCTTTCCTTTTATTTAATTTAGTTGATTACATTAAGTTAGGGTGGGGCGTGTTTTATAACATGGGCCCCTCTTTTCCGGTCCTTTCGTACTAGGAAGAGTAGCGTTACAGATAGAAACTGACCTGGATTGCTCCGGTCTGAACTCAGATCACGTAGGACTTTAATCGTTGAACAAACGAACCCTTAATAGCGGCTGCACCATTAGGATGTCCTGATCCAACATCGAGGTCGTAAACCCCCTTGTCGATATGGACTCTGAAAGGGGATTGCGCTGTTATCCCTAGGGTAACTTGGTCCGTTGATCGGCATATAGCCGGATCTTATTGGTCAGAAGTTCTGTTTCTTAGAAATGTTTTTCTTGGTTTTAGGGTTTACCCCATTCCGCATGGGAGCTTTGTTTTCTCCCGTGGTCGCCCCAACCGAAGATTAAGATCAGTTACTATTTAGTTTGTTGCCGTGTAGAGGCTCATTGACATAGGTGATCCTTATATCTTAAGCTCCAAAGGGTCTTCTCGTCTTGTATTTTTATGTCCGCTTCTGCACGGGCAGATCAATTTCATTGACTAGAAAAGGGAGACAGTTAAGCCCTCGTTTCACCATTCATACAGGTCTTCATTTAAAAGACAAGTGATTGCGCTACCTTCGCACGGTCAAAATACCGCGGCCGTTTAACATTGTCACTGGGCAGGCAAGACCTCCTATACGTCGTTAGTTTGCAGGAGGCGATGTTTTTGGTAAACAGGCGAGGCTTGTGTTTGCCGAGTTCCTTCCTTTTCTTTTAGTCTTTCCTTAATGCCTTCCAGTGTGGGGTTAACGATTGGGTTGTGTGGGTATTTCTTGTTGTTTGATGTAATCACATTTCCCTCTTTGTTTGGGGTCGATAATTACTAGTGGTTGGTCCGATCTAGTATACACTTAGGCTTGGAGAAGGGGAGGTTCCTTCTTATTACTCATTTTAGCAGTATCTCTTCCATGTTGGCATGGAATGGCCTAATAAGGTTAGGGGTTTTAGATTTAATATTTAAATAATGGAATTTGGTTCTGCCGGAGCTTTAACGCTTTCTGACCAGGTGGCTGCTTTTAGGCCCACTGAAGCAGTTTATCTTGTTTAATATAATCTTTAACCACCTGGTGAGGTTGTATTCTGTTTCATAGGGGCTGTACCCCTTATGACTAACTCTCGCATATTTCTTTGGCTCTTGTTAATTACTGGGTTATGAATTAAGGAGTGCGAGGCTGAACTTCTATCCATTTCTTAGGCAACCAGCTATAACTAGATTCGGTAGGTTTGTCACCTCTACCTGGAGATCTTCCCACTCTTTTGCCACAGAGACGGGTTGGCCCTAATAATAGGCTGTCTCGGGGTAGCTCATCTAGTTTCGGGGCTTTGAACTAAAGTTCTCTTTGCTCAAGGGGTCTGGCTAAATCATGATGCAAAAGGTACGAGAGTTAATCTCTGCTTTGTTGTGCTTTAATGATTTGTTTCATTTCTCTTTCAGCGTTCCCTTACGGTACTACTTCTATAGCTTTATTGCTGCCTTTTCTGTCGCACATACTTGGGCGGTAAAATGTTTTAGTCTGTGGCATGTTGGTTTTTTGCAGGATTTTAATGTTGTATTAGTTGTTTGGGTATTTAAGCTAGCTGTTTAGCTCAGGGCGATCCAATTTGCATGGATATCTTCTCGGTGTAAGGGAGATGCTTTACTATATCAGCCACGCTCTGATTATCCAAGTGCACCTTCCGGTACACTTACCATGTTACGACTTGCCTCCCCGTATTATAATGGTGTTTTATTATGAATGTTTTTAATAGCAGTTATAGGGGAGAGTGACGGGCGGTGTGTGCGCGTCTCAGAGCCTAATTCAAAAGAACTCTCTGTTTTCTTTTTACTACTAAATCCACCTTTAGGCACAATGTTTCAGGGTGCCATCCGTATATTCTGTTAGTAGAAAATGTAGCCCATTTCTTCCCACTTCGTACGCTACACCTTGACCTGACGTTTTTGGGTGGACCCATTTTGCTTACTGTAGTACCTTCACAGGGTAAGCTGACGACGGCGGTATATAGGCGGAAAAAACAAGAAGTGGTGAGGTTTAGCGGGGGTTATCGGTTCTAGAACAGGCTCCTCTAGGTGGGTCTGAGACACCGCCAAGTCCTTTGGGTTTTAAGCTAGGCTCGTAGTACCCTGGCGGATGTGTTTGTAATAGTACATCTAGGTTTAAGGCTAAGCATAGTGGGGTATCTAATCCCAGTTTGTTTCTTAGCTTTCGTGGGATCAGGTAAATTTTGTTTAAAGCTACTTTCGTGTTAGGGTCTCGTGCCCTCGGGGTGCGTATGACGGCTTAGAGGGTCTTTAGCTTTATTTTTGTGTTCCTTAACCACCCTTTACGCCGCATCTATCAACTTGGGTCTTTCGTATAACCGCGGTGGCTGGCACGAATTTTACCGACCCTTTTAACCCTAACTAAGTCAAGTTTTCACTCATGGCTTAATGTTTATTACTGCTGAAATCCCTTGGGGGTGTGGCGTAGCAAGGCGTCTTGGGCTATGATATAGGGTCGAGCCTGATGCCTGCCCCTCGTTCTCGATCGGAGGATTGAGGGCATTCTCACAGGGGTGCGGATACTTGCATGTATAAATCGGGTTGAAGCTGATAGTAAAGTCAGGACCAAGCCTTTGTGCTTGTGGAACTTTCTAGGGTTCATCTTAACATCTTCAGTGTCATGCTTTAATTTAAGCTACACTAGC